TTCTCTGTGGATTTCTTGAATTTTAAACAAGAGGGGTTTCGTGGTACTAATTGAATTCAATCAACGGGATTAAGTCTCTTACGACTGGGTTAGGGTAAAATAAAAAATAGGAACAACGACTTAATCTGGACCTCTTAGTCTTTGTACCTAGACTAGCCCGTCTAGCATCCCATAAAAGAGGATCCTTTTTTGATTTATGATTCATATTCATCATCCCCATAGAATTCGGGGAGTAGATAGGACTTAAACAGCAATGGAAGGTATAAATTTTAATATCTATGTCTATCCGAATCTCATTAACAATCAATTCCATATGTAACAGATGTATTTTCTTTGAACCTCATTTTTAGACATTTTGTCTTTGGCTCTAATGAGAATAATTAGAAATCAATGTAACAATTGAGGCAGGGGGTGATTTAGACACTCTATTCACTTTATGGAAAGATTACAGAAAAATTACTGAACCGAAAGTCAAATACGTATAAAATGAAGAAATGCTTATATGTATGTATGTATTGTTATCATTCTATTTCAGTGACAACGGTGTTTCGATTTTTGTGAAAAAGATTTGTGATCCAAATATTTAACATAGAATATCCATAATTTAATTACTTCCAGTGACAATTGTTCAGTTTCTCTGATAGATACAGAAATCCCCTATTCTTTCAATTCTGATTTTATCAATCAGATGAAAGAATAATGACCTAAATCTTCCCTTACATATAAGTCTTTTTTATCCACTCCACAGAAAGAAATTGGATTTGCTTTTCGATCTATCTATATGCTTTAAATCAGTGATGATGGTTCAATTCGAAAAGAAACATGGATTTATCTCTCTTATGATGATCAAAATCAAATGCGGTACTTACTGTAAAACATTATTCAACTAATGATGTCGAAGTAGGAAATTTTTTCAATTAAATATTTTTAATGATTTCTTACGAGTCCTTGGTACTTGAAGACGTGTGAGATTGGTGAATCTATCCTATTGAGTCACTCAAAGATACAGATTCAAAAAGAACTTATTTATTCGTGTTATTTATATTTGTGTTATTTATAAATAATAAAAAAAAATGTTGCATTCATACGGGATTAAGTTGAATTCTTGCTGAGACTTCTTCAGAAAAATATCTACCTATCCAGATAGAAGGAAAAAAGTATGGATTACTATGTACCGACTGAACCAATGACTACTCATGATTCCATAATTGAATCAATTACATACCGGTTCCAAACTAGAGGAATGTTATGGTAAAACTTCGTTTGAAACGATGTGGTAGAAAGCAACGTGCGACTTGAAAGACATGATCAGCTGTGGATTCTTCCATCCACCATTTTAGATTATATAGGAATGAAAGTGCTCTTGGCTCGACATCTTTTGTTCTGTTCCAATAGAACCCCCATTTGGGGTGTAATGTAAATAGTACATGATATGATGGAGCTCGAGTAGAAAGGATTGATTCATTTCTCAGGGGCAAGGATCTAGGGTTAGTGCCAATCAATAAGTTGGAATAACTTCGTAAGTATATCTTCGATATAGAAATCGAAAGGATCCAATTCGAGCAAGTTTCAAATCCAAAAGGAAATTTTGTTGGAATTGGTAAAACTCTTTTGATCAAAAGTGTAGCACGCGTGAATCAACTGTTCTATGATTCTTTGATAGAAAGAAATCACAAAAAAAGGTATGTTGCTGCCATTTTGAAACGATTAAGGATCACCGAAGTAATGTCTAAACCCAATGATTCAAAGTAAAGATAAAGGATCCTGGAACAAGGAAATACCGTTTTCAATTGTCTCAACAACTAGATCAGAATGAAGAATCCAAATGGATTCTAAACGAGACAAAAAAAGGGGGTTAGAGACCACTCAATAAATGAAATGCCTAAGGGTTTTCTTTGAGCTATTTGGGAGTTATCCAACTTGAGTTATGAGTACAAATGATTTTTGCTTTTTCGAGAAAGAAGAAAAAAAAAAGACTTAAATCATAGTCTAATGGATTTGATGATTTTATGGATCTATTTGCCATTCGAATTCTATACCTAGACATAACTTCGAATCATTTTTTCTCGAGCCGTACGAGGAGAAAACCTCTTATACGTTTCTAGGGGGGGGGGTATTGTTCATCTACATCTATCCCAATGAGCCGTCTATCGAATCGTTGCAATTGATGTTCGATCCCGAAGAGACGGAAGAGATCTTCAGAAAGTGGGTTTTTATGATCCGATAAAGAATCAAACTTATTCAAATGTTCCTGCTATTCTATATTTCCTTGAAAAGGGCGCTCAACCTACAGGAACTGTTCATGATATTTTAAAGAAGGCGGAGGTTTTTACGGAACTTCGCCTTAATCAAACGAAATTCAATTAATGAAATTGAAAAAAAAAAAAAAGAGTGTGGGGATCACTCATATATAGTCTATAGCTTTGTAGAACTTTTTCTCTACTATTCCCCTTTCTCTTGTTATATTCATACTTATTTATTATTTTATTGCTCTCATAGA